AAAGAATGGGAAAGACGATTTCACTATATTTCTGACCGGGAACAGGACCTATCACAATAATATTTCTTTTATTGGGACGATAACTCTGAAAAGACAGATTTCCTATCTTTTCTTTCAACTCGGGAGAAATACGATCAGGGGGGGCTAATTCGAATCCGTCGGGTAAAATGAGAACAGCCCCTACATTCAAAGCCCCCTTTTTACCATTAGCAAGAACTTGTTTCAGTTGCTTATCATAAGGGATTCGAACAACTGCTTCAAATACAGTATCAGGAAGCACAGCTTGCGGAACTTCAATATCCACGGGTTTATTAGCTAAATGGCAATTGGCACATACAATTCGTCCCGTTGCTTCTCGCGGGTTTTCATAACCCTGCTGCGCAAAAATGGGATATGCATTTGAAATAGATGCCCGAGTTATTACATATATCATGATCGATACAGAAATGGATCGAGTCATCTCTTCCTTTACCCAAGAAAAAGTATTTTTATTTTGCATGTCCAATCATTGATCCCGGAATTTCTACAATAAATTAGATAGGTAGCTAGTATAGTTCCCTATATACGAGTCTGTCATTGTACTGAAATAATTGTACTGGAATATAGGACGAATACCTTGAACAGATAGAAGTATAAAGAATTAAGTAAAATTTTAAATGCTTTCTTTATACACGAAGAAAGATTCTGATTTGATTGATATAATGAGATCAAATGAGTTCTTTATTCATTGATTGAATGATAAATTACTACAAGCGAAGGAGATACACGATTTAAATAATGGAAGATCCAATATTTCACAATTGTATCTAGAATAACTGGAAAAGTGGAAACAAGACCAGATATAATTTGATCGTTATGATCTAATCCAAAATCGTTGTAGACCGAACCAATCATTAGTTCCCAACCATGGGTCGAGTGAAATCCGATCCATAAATCAGTAACTAAAAGAATCGAAAAAGCTTTTATTGTGTCACTTAAGTTATAGAGGAATTCCTGAACCCAAGAATTAAGAATGATGAGTTCTTCATTACTCAGAATAAAATAACCACTTAGAATAGCGAAACAGATTATATTTGTCGAGAAATGCAAAATGATATGGAGATCATATTCATTGTGTGCTTTGACCAATTGTATCGTTTCCTTGTGTATTCCTATATGAAGTTTTTGTATATGTGTTTCCGGGGACTCCTTTATCATTTCATCCAATAGGAATAGTTCCTCTAATTCTATGAATCTTTCTAGAACGTTTTTCTCTTGAATATGATTCAAAAAAGTTTCGGATTGCCTGGTATTCCACCAATTAGTAACCCAAGGTTCCAGACATTTATTAAATGAGAAAGAGACCCACCAGGGCAAAAATACTATAGATGCGAGATATGGGAGGGAGGCCAATGCTTTCTTTTTTTTCATTTTTATTTGTGAATTGAATTGTTAATGAACCTGCTTCATTCGTCGACTCTATCTGATCTGATATTTCTCTGAAGCACGAGTTGTATAACAAGGTATTGACCTATGGATCTATTCCTTTCCTATTTTTGTGTAATCATTTTATTTTTTTGGATTTAGAAGGAATATAGAAATAGAATAAGAGTCCTTTTCGGATGAAAATGAGAAAAAAAGAAATAAATATTATTCCAGATATCTCAATTGGGCAAATTGGAACCAATTTCATTTTCATTTGTTCCTTTCGATGAATACTCGAAAACCCACTTGAAGTAACGAATCGAGTTTCGAGACGAAAAAACTCCCCCTGGATCAATTAATTCTTTCGAAATGTTTCACCGTCTAACCAGAAAAGGGTATCAATTCAAAATCTTGGACCTAAAAAGATGAATTCTGTATTACGAAATACATGTTCGGATAGGTTTGATGAATTTATATCTATACTTATTTTATTAGATTAGTTAGTTAGATTAGACTTTTTCTAGTATAAAAGAATGAAGAAACTTCAGTTGTATTAAAAGGGGAATTAGCAAGTTCCTTCCCCCATCTTGAGAAAATATTTATTCTTCAATTTATTCTTCACTTCAGTTCGTTTCAAAATACTTCAATTGGTACGCGCAAGAAATAGGCCAATTCGGCAGCTTTTTGTTCAATTTCTCGTGGAGTCAAATTCTCATCAGTACGAGTCAAGGGAATGGCTCCTTGGCCTCTGATGTCCATATAAAGGACACGACGAGGATAAAGACCCTCTTTAACCTCCATTCTGATTGATTGGATATCTCTCATAAGGAAGCGAAGGAAGATGCGACGATTTATTCCAGGAAATCCCCAACGAAAAATACACACTATTCCTTCTTTTCTATCGAATCGGTCATAACCGCTACCTACATTCCACGAAATTGTGCACCACAAATAGGAGCTAATGAATAGACCCGCGATCCCATAGAAAGACATCACGATCCCTTGTGGAAAAAAAAGGATTTGCTGAGATGGAAATACGGATATCAAATTCCTACCAAGATAACTGGAAGTTCCAACCACTAAGAATCCTAGTGAACCTAAAAAAAGGATACAGGCCCAGCAAAAATTACTCGTTTTTCGAGACCCCGTTATAAGTTCTATCCATATATGTTCTGATCGCCAATTCATACTATACTAGATCCAGTTGCATTCGATTGAAATTGAGCGAATAACCCAAATGAATTTGACTTTACCTTTCTTGACCCCGAAGTAACTTTCATCAACTAGCACTATTCTGATGTGAAACATTAGGAGTAATTGGTTAGATACATTGACTTTCTATTTTAAATATTCGCTAATCCATTTTGAACCAGCTAGATCCACATATACATGCATTTATGCAGATATCATGTATCCGCATAACAGTTCTTTCATTTGTGTGTTCGGAAAGAGCCACATATCATACCATATTACATGAAATAAATATCTGTATTATCATCCAGTGTTGAAATCAATTGATAAGATTCGGTCCCATTGGGTCTAGACAATCTTATTTTTTTGGACATGAAGAAATAAAGAAACCATTGCAATTGCCGGAAATACTAGGCCCACTAAAGGCACAAAAATAGAGGGTAAGTTGAGATCTGTCATAGAATAGGTGCCTCGATTTAATATTTCTATCTGTTTTAATATTTCTATCTATTAGAAAGATATCTTCTTATGATATATCTATTACTATTATAAGTAATATCAAGTATAAGTAATATCAAGCTATTATTATATTATAAATAATATTATTTATAAGTAATTAAGTAATATCAACTATAATTCTATATAATTAGATAGAAACTATATATTCTATATTCTAAAATATTCTAAAAAAATTATTATATATATAAATATATTATAAAATAAATAAAAAAAGAATAAAATATAAAATAATAAAATAATTATCCGAAACCTCTGTCTCTTACTACAAGGAGAACTTATGTCACCAAAGAAAACACCATTCTTCTTATTTTTTTGATTACGATGAATTATTGTTCGCTACAAATAAAATAACTGAATCTAGTGCTATACTTTAATTTTTTGAACTTGGATTCAGGGGAAAGAAACCGTGGAGCTGAAATAACTCACCCAAAACACCTTTTAAAAGATTACGTGGTACTATTGGGTCGAATAAACCTTTATGGAATAAATGCTCAGACGCTTGTGAACCATCAGGTATTATCTTATTCAATGTTTGTTCAATTACTCTTTTACCCGCAAATGCAATGTAGGCATTAGGTTCAGCAATAATGATATCTCCCAACATACCAAAACTGGCTGTTACTCCACCGGTTGTAGGAGATGTAAGAATTGATACATAGAATAACTTTTTATCTGATTGATAATTATATGAAGCAGAAGATATTTTAGCCATTTGCATCAAGCTCAAACTTCCTTCTTGCATGCGTGCTCCTCCAGAAGCACACACAATAACGACAGGTAGAGATCGATTAGTAGCATACTCGACCAAACGAGTAATTTTCTCGCCTACTACGGATCCCATACTACCCCCCATAAACTGAAAATCCATAACGCCAATTGCTACGGGAATACCATTTAGTTGACCTATGCCTGTTTGAACAGCTTCAGTTAAACCTGTCTTTCTTTGATAAGAATCGATACGATTTCTATAAGGTTCCTCTTCTGAATGAAATGCAATGGGGTCCATAGATACCATATCTTCATCCATAGGATCCCAAGTTCCGGGATCAATCGAAAGTTCAATTCTATCTGAACTACTCATTTTCAAATGATATCCACACTGTTCACAAATATTCATTTTTGACCTAAAAATTTTTCTATAATTTAATCCATAACAATTTTCGCATTGAACCCATAAATGTCTGTATTTTTTCTTTATATTGAAATTTTTCCTAGTTCTTATACTAGAACTACCTCTTATACTAGAACTACCTCTTATACTAGAACTACCACTCTCACTACCATTTATATTTTCAGTACAAATGAAATTATAAATGTAACTGTCACTGTAATTGTTGGTACTACCCGAAATAGAACGATTAATACTGACTTCAAAACGAAGATAACTATCAATGCAACTATTAATGCGATTATTCCAACTAGATTGAGTATCATACCTGTAATGATAATAGTAGTGATTCTTTTTCTTAGACCCCCTATTCAAATAACTAGAAAGTTTTTTTTCTAGTTCACTCAGAAAAGAACTATCATTGTAAACCTCAAAAATCTGATTTTCAATATCAAAATATACAGAGTAACTGTCACCATTACTATCCCTAACTAAAAAAGTGTCATCAGAGATCAAACTCCAAATATCCCTGATATCAAATAAATAATCAACATTAGTGAAACTATAATTACCACTATGATTCCAACTAGGAACTTTTTTCCCCGTATCGTTTAGAATAGGTTGTTCACTTCTACTGGTATGTCCAATACCATCAAGACTATCCATTGATTTACTTAGCCCACACCTATGCTCTAACTTCTCGTTAGACAACATCGAATTGAACCGCCATTTTCCCATAGAGTCTTCCTACCCCCTATTTGATGAAAATACAATAAAT